AATGAATTGCCTGATAAAAAGGATTACCTTGATAGGGTAAATCATGAAATTTAATATTTCATTCATTATATTTAATAGAATTAAACTATTTCTAAAAGAATCAAAATCTTTTGTGCATCATACACCAAAATATAAAAAGATAAGCTAATTAAGCTATTGGGTTCATACCCCACTTATAAAGGTTATAGTCCTTTTCTTTTTAATTAAAAAGATTTCTAATAATATTTTTTTTATTACATTAATTTTTGGAACATTAGTTACTATTTCATCAAATTCATGATTAGGTGCTTGAATAGGGTTAGAAATTAATTTATTATCATTTATCCCCCTAATAAATGATAATAAAAAAAATTTATTAACCTCAGAAAGCTCATTAAAGTATTTTTTGACTCAAGCTTTTGCTTCCTCTATTTTATTATTCGCAATTATTATGTTAATATTTTTTTATAACAGTAATTTTCTAATAATAAATAATTATAATGAAATTTTAATTCTCTCTACTTTAATATTAAAAAGAGGAGCAGCTCCTTTTCATTTTTGATTTCCTGAAGTAATAGAAGGATTGTCCTGATTTAATGGACTAATTTTAATAACCTGACAAAAGATTGCTCCATTAATATTAATTTCTTATAATTTTATTTATAACTTTTTTATAATTTCTATTATTCTCTCTATATTAATTGGATCTTTAGGGGGGTTAAATCAAACTTCAATTCGAAAATTAATAGCATTTTCATCAATTAATCATTTAGGATGAATATTGCTTGCAATAATAAATAATGAAATATTATGAATAACCTATTTTTTAATTTATTCATTATTATCCATTTCTATTGTCATAATATTCAATAATTTTAAATTATTTTATTTTAATCAAATTTTTAATATTTCATTAATAAATCCTGTTATTAAACTACTAATTTTTTTAAACTTATTATCCTTAGGAGGATTACCCCCCTTTTTAGGATTTTTACCTAAATGATTAGTGATTCAAAATTTAACTAATATAGGACAATTATTTATTTTAGTAATTAGTATTTGTCTAACATTAATTACTTTATTTTTCTATCTTCGATTATCTTATAGAATTTATATGTTAAATTATCAAAAAAATTCATGAATATTAAAAAATAATTATAATAATAAAATATCTTCAATTACTTTATTATTAAATTTTATTTCAATTAGTGGGTTAATTATAATTTTTATAATTTATATAATTATATAAGAATTTAAGTTAAATAAACTAATAGCCTTCAAAGCTGAAAATATTTGTATTAATCTTTTAATTCTTAAGCTTTAATAAATTATTTATTCCTTTAGAATTGCAGTCTAATATCATTATTGACTATAAAGCCTGATTAAAGAGAATACTTCCCATAAATAAATTTACAATTTATCGCCTAAACTTCAGCCATTTAATCGCGACAATGATTATTTTCAACTAACCATAAGGATATTGGAACTTTATATTTTATTTTCGGAGCTTGAGCAGGAATAGTAGGAACTTCATTAAGTATTTTAATTCGTGCTGAATTAGGGCACCCTGGAGCTTTTATTGGAGATGATCAAATTTATAATGTTATTGTAACAGCTCATGCTTTTATTATAATTTTCTTTATAGTTATACCTATTATAATTGGAGGATTTGGAAACTGATTAGTTCCTTTAATACTAGGAGCCCCAGATATGGCTTTCCCTCGAATAAATAATATAAGTTTTTGAATATTACCCCCTTCTTTAACTTTATTGATTTCTAGAAGTATAGTAGAAAATGGGGCTGGAACAGGGTGAACTGTTTATCCTCCTTTATCTTCTGGAATTGCCCACGCAGGAGCTTCAGTAGATTTAGCCATTTTTTCATTACATTTAGCAGGAATTTCTTCAATTTTAGGGGCTGTAAATTTTATTACAACTGTAATTAATATACGATCTCCTGGTATTACTCTTGATCGTATACCTTTATTTGTATGATCTGTTGTAATTACAGCAGTATTATTATTATTATCATTACCAGTTTTAGCCGGAGCTATTACAATATTATTAACTGACCGAAATTTAAATACTTCATTTTTCGACCCAGCAGGAGGAGGAGACCCAATTTTATATCAACATTTATTTTGATTTTTCGGTCACCCTGAAGTATATATTTTAATTTTACCAGGATTTGGTATAATTTCCCATATTATTACACAAGAAAGTGGTAAAAAGGAAACATTCGGAAACTTAGGAATAATTTATGCTATATTAGCTATTGGATTATTAGGATTTATTGTTTGAGCTCATCATATATTTACAGTAGGAATAGACGTAGATACTCGAGCATATTTTACTTCAGCAACTATAATTATTGCTGTGCCAACAGGAATTAAAATTTTTAGTTGATTAGCCACAATACATGGAACACAATTAACTTATAGCCCTGCTATATTATGAGCATTTGGATTTGTATTTTTATTTACAGTAGGGGGATTAACTGGAGTAGTATTAGCTAATTCATCAATTGATATTGTATTACATGATACATACTATGTTGTTGCTCATTTTCATTATGTACTATCAATAGGAGCCGTATTTGCAATTATAGCAGGATTTGTTCACTGATACCCTTTATTAACAGGATTAACTATAAATCCTAGCTGATTAAAGCTACAATTTGCAATAATATTTGTTGGAGTAAATTTAACTTTCTTCCCTCAACATTTTTTAGGATTAGCAGGAATGCCTCGACGATATTCTGATTTTCCTGATAGTTATTTAACATGAAATATTGTATCTTCTTTAGGGAGTACAATTTCATTATTTGCTATTTTATACTTTTTATTTATTATTTGAGAAAGTATAATTACACAACGAACACCAGCACTTCCTATACAACTTTCTTCATCAATTGAGTGATATCACCCTCTTCCCCCAGCAGAGCATACTTATGCTGAATTACCATTATTAACTAATAATTTCTAATATGGCAGATTAGTGCAATGAATTTAAGCTTCATATATAAAGATTTTATCTTTTGTTAGAAAATGGCAACATGAGCAAATTTAGGGTTACAAGATAGTTCTTCTCCTTTAATAGAACAATTAAATTTTTTCCATGATCATACTCTTCTTATTTTAACAATAATTACAATTTTAGTCGGATATATTATAGGAATATTAATATTTAATCAATTTACTAACCGTTATTTATTACATGGTCAAACTATTGAAATTATTTGAACTGTTTTACCAGCAATTATTTTAATATTTATTGCGTTACCTTCATTACGGTTATTATATCTAATAGATGAAATTAATACCCCTTCAATTACTTTAAAATCGGTAGGACATCAATGATATTGAAGTTATGAATATTCAGATTTTTTAAATCTAGAATTTGACTCCTACATAATCCCAACAAATGAACTTGAAACAAACGGATTTCGATTATTAGATGTAGATAACCGAGTCGTTCTTCCTGTAAATAATCAAATTCGAATTTTAGTGACAGCTACAGATGTTCTTCATTCATGAACAGTACCTTCTTTAGGAGTAAAAGTAGATGCAACACCTGGACGATTAAATCAACTTAATTTTTTAATTAACCGTCCAGGACTATTTTTTGGACAATGTTCAGAAATTTGTGGAGCAAATCATAGCTTTATACCAATTGTAATTGAAAGAATTCCAATAAATTATTTTATTAAATGAATTACTAATATAACTAATTCATTAGATGACTGAAAGCAAGTAATGATCTCTTAAATCATATTATAGTAAATTAGCACTTACTTCTAATGAAATAAAAATCAAAAAATTAGTTTTATATAAAACCTTAGTATGTCAAACTGAAAAAATTAGTTTAATCTAATATTTTTTAATTCCACAAATAGCCCCAATTAATTGATTAATTTTATTTTTTATTTTTTCAATTACATTAGTAATTTTTAATATTTTAAATTACTTTTGTTTTACTTATACCCCAATAAAAACATCTCAATCACTAAGTATTAAATTTAATAAATTAAATTGAAAATGATAACAAACTTATTCTCAGTATTCGACCCTTCTACAACAATTTTAAATCTTTCATTAAATTGACTAAGTACTTTTTTAGGATTATTATTAATCCCAGTTTCATTTTGATTATTACCAAACCGATTTCAAATAATTTGAAATAATATTTTATTAACCCTCCATAAAGAATTTAAAACATTATTAGGGCCTTCAGGACATAATGGAAGAACCTTAATATTTATTTCTTTATTTTCTTTAATTATGTTTAATAATTTTTTAGGTTTATTCCCTTATATTTTTACTAGAACTAGTCATTTAACTTTAACATTAGCTTTAGCATTTCCTTTATGATTAAGTTTTATGTTATATGGATGAATTAATCACACACAACACATATTTGCCCATTTAGTTCCTCAAGGAACCCCACCAGTACTAATACCATTTATAGTTTGCATTGAAACAATTAGTAATGTTATTCGACCTGGAACTTTAGCTGTCCGATTAACAGCAAATATAATTGCAGGACACTTATTATTAACCTTATTAGGAAATACAGGACCGATAACTACTAATTATATTATTTTATCTTTAATTTTAACAACTCAAATTGCTTTATTAGTTTTAGAATCCGCCGTAGCAATTATCCAATCATATGTATTTGCAGTATTAAGAACTCTTTATTCAAGAGAAGTAAATTAATGTCAACACACGCAAACCACCCCTTTCATTTAGTAGATTATAGTCCATGACCTTTAACCGGAGCAATTGGAGCAATAACAACAGTTTCAGGATTAGTACAATGATTTCATCAATATACAATAACTTTGTTTATTTTAGGAAATGTGATTACAATTTTAACAATATACCAATGATGACGAGATATTTCCCGAGAAGGGACTTTTCAAGGATTACATACTTTTAATGTAACAATTGGTTTACGATGAGGAATAATTTTATTTATTGTATCAGAAATTTTCTTTTTTATTTCTTTTTTTTGAGCATTTTTTCACAGAAGTCTTTCTCCAACAATTGAATTAGGTATAACTTGACCTCCTGTAGGAATTCTAGCTTTTAACCCCTTTCAAATTCCCTTATTAAATACTGCTATTTTATTAGCTTCAGGAGTTACAGTAACTTGAGCACACCATGCTTTAATAGAAAGAAATCATTCACAATCTACACAAGGATTATTTTTTACTATTGTATTAGGAGTCTATTTTTCTATTTTACAAGCATATGAATATATTGAAGCGCCTTTTACAATCGCAGACGCAGTATATGGGTCAACATTTTATATAGCAACAGGGTTTCATGGGCTTCATGTATTAATTGGAACAACATTTTTATTAATTTGTTTTTTACGTCATATTAATTTTCATTTTTCAAAAAATCATCATTTTGGATTTGAAGCCGCAGCCTGATATTGACATTTTGTAGATGTAGTATGATTATTTTTATATATTTCTATTTACTGATGAGGTAGATATTTATAAAGTATATGTTTGTATATGTGACTTCCAATCACAAGGACTAAATAATTTTAGTATAAATAATATTAATATTATCAATTATAGCAACAATTATTTTTATTATTACTATTGTAGTAATAATACTAGCAACTTTATTATCAAAAAAAACTTTATTAGATCGAGAAAAATGTTCTCCCTTTGAATGTGGATTTGATCCTATAAATTCCTCTCGTCTTCCATTTTCATTACGATTTTTTTTAATTGCTATTATTTTCTTAATTTTTGATGTTGAAATTGCTCTTTTATTACCTATAGTAATAATTATAAAAACATCAAATTTAATAAATTGAACAATAACTAGATTTTTTTTTATTTTCATTCTTTTAATTGGGCTATATCATGAATGAAACCAAGGGGCTCTAGAATGAAATAATTAAATATGAAGCGATAAATTGCAATTAGTTTCGGCCTAATCTTAGGTGAAATTCACCCATATTTTGCTAGGGTAATAGTTAACTATAACATTTAATTTGCATTTAAAAAGTATTGAATTTTTCAATTTACCTTATTTAATTGAAACCAAAAAGAGGTATATCACTGTTAATGATAAAATTGAATATTTAAGTTCCAATTAAAAGAAATATAAATGGAATTAAACCATTAAAGATAAAAGTTAGCAGCTTTTTCTTGATCAACATATTTCAATTTATATAGTTTAATAAAAACATTACATTTTCAATGTAAAAATAAAAATTTATTTTTTATAAATATCTAAAGATTAAATTAATCTCCCTAACATCTTCAGTGTCATGCTCTAAATATAAGCTATTTAAATTAATTTACTAACACAACTAGTATTAATAAAACAATAAATCATAATATATAACTTAATAAATAAATTTTTAAACTATTTATTTGAAATTCTTGTAAATATAAAGAATAATTTTTCAATTGATTATAAATTATTTGTCCTCCAAAAAATTCTCTTCATCCTTGATCAAAGCTTTTATAAGAATATAATCCTAATTTTAATGGATAATTAATAACCCCAATAGTAGATACAACAGGTATAAATCACATAGACCCAGCAAAAAAAGTAAAATTATATAAATATAATGCCTTATTAGTAAAAAATAATTTTACATTTCTTAACAAATAACCAATTAAACCTCCTGAAATACAAACAAACAAAGTTAACATCTTCATATTAAAAGGTAAACAAATTATTCTAGGATTTAAAAATATTAATCATCTTAATATACTTCCACCAATAACCGCCATAATTATTAAAAAAAAAATTCTAAAAAGTATTGTTCAACCAGTATCATTTAAGGGGTGTAATACACTTCTATTAAAATCCCCAGTTATTGAATAATAAACTAAACGAAATGAATAACATACTGTTAGGCCAGTACTAAAAAAAAAAAGAAAAAAAGAAAAAATATTTACATAAGATAAACTAACTATTTCTAAAATTAAATCCTTTGAATAAAACCCTGCTAAAAAAGGCATCCCACATAAAGCTAAATTTGCAACATTAAAACAACTACAAGTTAAAGGTATGCTTATTCTTAAACTTCCTATTATTCGAATATCTTGAGAATTTTTTATATTATGAATAATAGACCCCGCACACATAAACAATAAAGCCTTAAAAAGAGCATGAGTTAATAAATGAAAAAAAGCTAACTTATAAAATCCTATAGATAAAATACTTATTATTAACCCTAACTGACTTAAAGTAGATAAAGCAATAATTTTTTTTAAATCAAATTCAAAATTTGCGCCTAATCCTGCTATAAATATTGTTAACCCAGAAATTAATAATATAAATTGACCTATTCATCAGTCTGTTAACAAAACATTAAATCGAATTAATAAATAAACCCCAGCAGTTACTAAAGTTGATGAATGAACTAAAGCAGAAACAGGGGTTGGAGCCGCTATAGCAGCAGGAAGTCAAGAAGAAAAAGGAATTTGAGCACTTTTTGTTATTGCAGCTAATATAACTAACCCTCCAATAATTATTATTTCTGTATTTTTACTTATTATTTCTAAATAAAAAACATAATTTCATCTCCCATAATTTAATATTCAAGCAATAGCTAATAATAAAGCCACGTCTCCAATTCGATTTGATAAAGCAGTCAATATTCCAGCATTATAAGACTTAACATTTTGAAAATAAATTACTAAACAATAAGAAACAAGACCTAGCCCATCTCATCCTAATAAAATGCTAATTAAATTTGGGCTAATAATTAATATTATTATAGATATCACAAATATTAATACTAATAAAATAAATCGATTAATATTATAATCTTCTTCTATATATTGATTTCTATAAAAAATAACTAAAGAAGAAATTAATAAAACAAATGATATAAATATTAAACTTATTCAATCAAATAAAAAAGTTATAACAATTGATATAGATTGAAGACTTAAAACCTCTCATTCAATAAAATAAACTAAGTCTTTTAATAAAAATTTCAAACTAATTAAAAATAATGAAATTCTAATAGATAATAAAAAATAAAAACTAATTTTACAATAATTAATTAAGTAATTCACGATCTAAAATGAAAGCTCATATCATTGACACCACAAATCAATATTTTTTTTAAACTATTTAAATAAATTCATAATATACAAAACCCTCTCTTTAAAATTAATATGTTTAAAGGCAATCAATGTAATATTAATAATAAAAACTCTCGAACTGTCCCTACAGAAAAAAAATAAACCCCAGAAAAAATTTTACCATGTTGTCTATAAGCAAATAAATATAAAGAATAAGCAGCTCTAAAAAAAGATAAAAAAGCTAATATAATTATAGTAACTCAAGATCATCTAACAATACTATTCAATAAAGAAATTTCCCCTAATAAATTTAATGTAGGCGGGGCTGCTATATTCCCAGAACATAATAAAAATCATCATAAACTTAATGTAGGTATAAAATTTAATAGTCCCTTATTAATCAATAAACTTCGTCTTCCTATTCGTTCATAAGAAATATTAGCTAAACAAAATAACCCTGAAGAACATAATCCGTGAGCGATTATTAAGGCGTATGAGCCAGTTAATCCTCAATAAGTTATTGTTAATAGTCCTCTTAAAACAATACCCATATGTGCAACTGAAGAATAAGCAATTAAAGCCTTTAAATCTGTTTGACGTAAACAAACTAAACTAATTAATACTCCTCCAATTAATCTAACTCTGATTCATCAATAATTATATTTAACCCCAGAAACTTGAAGTAAAGAAAATATTCGTAACAACCCGTAGCCTCCGAGCTTCAACAAAATACCAGCTAAAATTATAGAACCAGAAACAGGGGCTTCAACATGAGCTTTTGGTAATCATAAATGTACTAAAAATATAGGTATTTTAACTAAAAAAGCAAAAATTAAAGATAAATATAATAAATTTATATTTATAAATATTGAATTTAATAATAAAGTAAAAGACAAAGTATTCATAAAATTTAAAATATAAAAAATACCAATTAATAAGGGCAATGAGGCTAATAAAGTATAAAATAATAAATAAACTCCTGCTTGAAGGCGCTCTGGTTGATACCCTCAACCTAAAATTAAAAACAAAGTTGGAATTAATCTAGCTTCAAAAAATAAATAAAACATAAAAACACTTATAGAACTAAAAGTTAATACTAATATAAATAATAAAAATAAAACTATAAAAATAAATAAATTTTTATAATTATTATAGCTAAAAACTTTTTCTCTCGCTATTAACATTAAACCACAAATTCAAAAACTTAACAAAATTAATCCATAAGAAATTATATCTAATCCAAAATAATAAGAAATATAATTAAAATAATTTATTGAACTTAAATTAATTATAAAAATAAAAGCCAATAAAAAAATTAAATTTTGAACCATTCAATAAGAATTTTTTAAAAAAGAAAGAGGAAATATAAATAATATTATAAAAATTAACTTTAACATTGTAAAATAGAAAAACTTTGAAAATAATCATTACCATGAGTCCGAATTATAGAAACTAAAATAGATAAACCTAAAACCCCTTCACAAACACAAAAAGTTAAAAAAAATATGCTAAAATATATTTCATAATTTATAAAATTTAAATAAAAAAATAAGAAAATGAATAATCTTAAAACTATATATTCTAATCTCAATAAAGTAGATAATAAATGTTTTCGATTTGAAACAAATACCATACACCCAAATAAAAATATAACTATAGATAAATAAAATATTAAAAATATATTTGCCATTAATTTGTTTAAATAGTTTAACAAAAACATTAGTCTTGTAAACTAAAAATAAGAATTTATCTTTTTAAACTTCAAGAAAAAAGAAACTTCTTTATCATTAACTCCCAAAGTTAATATTTTAAATAAACTATTTCTTGAGATTACAAAATTAATCATTATAACAATTTGCTTAATTATTAGATTTATCTTTATACAAATAAAACACCCTTTATCTATAGGATTAATATTACTAACTCAAACATTTTTAACATGCTTATTAACAGGAATTTATGTAAAAACATTTTGATTTTCTTATGTATTATTCTTAATTTTTTTAGGTGGAATATTAATTTTATTTATTTATGTTACATCATTATCTTCAAATGAAATGTTTACTATATCTTTTAGTTTAACTACATTAAGATTATTTATTTTTTTTGTAATAATTATAATATTTTTTATTATTGACAAATCTTTAATTGAACAATTTATTTCAAATATAGAAATAGAAAAATTTTCATTTAATAATAATTTAATCAATGAAAATATTTTATTTTTAAATAAAATATATAATTTTCCAACAAACTTAATTACTTTATTATTAATTAATTATTTATTTTTAACTCTACTTGTAACTGTAAAAATTACAAAAAAATTTTATGGGCCTTTACGTCCAATAAATTAATGTTTAAACCTATCCGAAAAACACACCCATTAATTAGAATTGCTAACAATGCATTAGTAGATTTACCAGCCCCGTCTAATATTTCAGCTTGATGAAATTTTGGATCATTACTTGGTTTATGTTTAATACTTCAAATTTTAACAGGATTATTTTTAGCAATACATTATGCAGCAGATATTGAAATAGCTTTTAATAGAGTAAATCATATTTGTCGAGACGTTAATAATGGATGATTTTTACGAATTTGTCACGCTAATGGAGCTTCATTTTTTTTTGCTTGTTTATTTTTACATGTAGGCCGAGGAGTATATTATGAATCTTATTTATATCATATAACATGAAATACAGGAGTAATTATTTTATTTTTAACAATAGCAACAGGATTTTTAGGATATGTTTTACCTTGAGGACAAATATCTTTTTGAGGGGCAACAGTTATTACTAATTTATTATCAGCAGTTCCTTATTTAGGAGGAGATTTAGTACAATGAATTTGAGGAGGATTTGCGGTAGATAATGCTACTTTAACTCGATTTTTCACGTTTCATTTTATTTTCCCTTTTATCATTTTAGCTTTAATAATAATTCATTTATTATTTTTACATCAAACAGGATCTAATAATCCATTAGGATTAAATAGAAATGTTGATAAAATTCCTTTTCATCCTTATTTTATTTATAAGGATATTTTTGGATTTATTGTATTTTTATGAATTTTAATTGCTTTTATTTGAAAATTTAATTACTTATTGATAGATCCAGAAAATTTTATTCCTGCCAATCCCTTAGTTACTCCCGTCCATATTCAACCGGAATGATATTTTTTATTTGCTTATGCAATTTTACGATCAATTCCTAATAAATTAGGGGGAGTAATTGCTTTAGTGCTTTCAATTGCAATTTTATTAATTTTACCTTTTACTCATTCAAGTAAATTCCGAGGGTTACAATTTTATCCATTAAATCAAATTTTATTTTGAAGTATAGTAACAGTAGCTTCTTTATTAACTTGAATTGGAGCTCGTTCAGTAGAAGACCCCTATGTATTAACAGGACAAATTTTAACAGTGCTATATTTTTCATATTTTATTATTAACCCATTATTAGCTAAGTACTGAGATAAATTATTAAATTAATTAATAAGCTTTTATAGCATATGTCTTGAAAACATAAGAAAGAAGTAAAGCCTTCTATTAATTTTTTTTTAATACTAAAAATTATTCATTAAAATAATAGAGAAATAAAAAAAATTTTTAAACCAACAAAAAAAAACAAATAATTTAAAGATAAAGGTAAAAATCTTTTTCAAGCTAAATATATTAATTTATCATATCGAAATCGAGGTAAAGTCCCACGAACTCAAATAAAAATAAAAGAAATAAAAGTTAATTTAAAAAAAAATAATAAACTATAAATATCTCTTCCTAAAAAAATAACAACAAATAATATACTTATAAATAAAATTCTTGAATATTCAGCTAAAAAAATTAAAGCAAATCCCCCTCTTCTATACTCAACATTAAACCCTGAAACTAGTTCAGACTCTCCTTCAGCAAAATCAAAAGGAGTACGATTAGTTTCCGCTAAACATGAAGCTAATCAAACTAAACCTAAAGGAAAACAAAAAAAAATAAATCAAATATAAGATTGATAATTATAAAAATTTAAAAAATTATAATTACCAATTAAAAAAATAAAACTTAATAAAATTAGAGCTAAACTTACTTCATAGGAAATAGTTTGTGCGACAGCACGTAATCCCCCTAATAAGGCATAATTAGAATTAGAAGATCAGCCCGCAATTATAACAGTATAAACCCCTAAACTTGTACAACATAAAAAAAATAATACCCCTAAATTAAATGAATATAATTTAATTAAATAAGGGATACATATTCAAATAACTAAAGATAAAAATAAAGAAAAAATGGGAGAAAAATAATAAGAAATATAATTAGATAATAATGGATATGTTTGCTCCTTAGTAAATAATTTTACAGCATCACTAAAGGGTTGTAATAATCCATTAAATCCTACTTTATTTGGTCCTTTTCGAATTTGAATATAACCTAAAACTTTACGTTCTAATAAAGTTAAAAAAGCTACGCCAACTATAACACAAATAACTAATAATAATCTTCCAATTAACGGCATAATTTTATCAAAAATAAACAATACTATTTATAATTATTAATTATATTTATAAATTCTAAATTTATTGCACTAATCTGCCAAAATAGTAAATAATATTAATAATTTTCAATTAATTAAAATTATATTTTTTATATTAGGTCCTTTCGTACTACAATATAATAAATTATTAAGGATAGAAACCAACCTGGCTTACGCCGGTTTGAACTCAGATCATGTAAGAATCTAAAGGTCGAACAGACCTAAACTTTAAACTTCTACACCTAAAAATAACTCTTAATCCAACATCGAGGTCGCAATCTTTTTTATCGATATGAACTCTCTAAAAAAATTACGCTGTTATCCCTAAGGTAACTTAATTTTTTAATCCATACTACAGGATCTTAAACTCATAAATCAATGTTAAATATAAATAAAAGTTTATTAAATTTTAATACCACCCCAGTAAAATTTTATTTAAAATATAAATTTTAAAATTCTTTATAATTTATAATTTATAAAAATAAAGATCTATAGGGTCTTCTCGTCCTTTAATTAAATTTTAGCTTTTTAACTAAAAAATAAAATTCTATATAAATTTTAAAAAAACAGTATATATCTCATTCAACCATTCATACCAGCCTTCAATTAAAAGACTATTGATTATGCTACCTTCGCACGGTCAAAATACCGCGGCCCTTTAAAATTCAGTGGGCAGGCTAGACTTTAAATAAAATACAAAAAGACATGTTTTTGTTAAACAGGTGAATATATTTAATTTGCCGAATTCTTCATTAAAACCTATCAAATTAACTACATTTTATAAATTAATATACTAATTTTATCATAATTAATAAATTTTTTTAATTAAAATTTAAATTTTAATAAATAATTTAATTTAAACTAAATAATTTTATTCAAAAAATAAATTATAACAAAATTATTAATAATAGCTATTTTTAAGCTTATATTTATTTTAAAATTACAAAAAATATAATAATTTATTTTAAAGCTAATCCCTTAAAATATTATTTTATTTATTTATCAAGTTATAAAAATTAACCCAATAAAATAAATAAACTAAATTAAATTTATTTCTTAAAAAACTAGATATATTTTAAAACGATTAACGTTTCATTTCTAATTATATATGAAAAATAGTTATTCCACAATAACTTTTATATATAATTAAATCTTTAAAATTCGAGAAAAATTAATATAATAATTATTTATTTAATAAACCCTGATACACAAGGTACAATAAATTAAATTTTCTTTAAAAATAAAAATTTTTCAAATTATTTCAATATTCTTTTAAAATACTAATACACTATAATTAAAATTATTATTTCATTATAAATTACTAAAACTATTAAACTTAAAATTATTTTAATTAATAATCAAATAAAAAAAAATAATTAATAAATAAATTTTATCAATTTAAATTGATTTGCACAAATTTCTTTTCAATGTAAATGAAATACTTTACTAATTAAGCTTTAAATTGTCATTCTAGATACACTTTCCAGTACATCTACTATGTTACGACTTATCTCATTTTAAAAATGAGAGCGACGGGCGATGTGTGCATGTTTTAGAGCTATAATCTATAATCATATAAACAATCTTTTTTATATTACTATTAAATCCACCTTCAAATTTTTATTTCAAAAAATTATCCGTATAAATAAATTTATTGTAATCCATTTCTACTTAAATATAAACTGCACCTTGACCTGACATTTTATTTAATAAAATATTAAGAAAATTATTAATCTTATAATATATTCTGATGACGGCGATATACAAATTGAAAACAAATTTAAGTTAGGTCCAACGTGGATTATCAATAACAGAACAGATTCCTCTAAATAGACTAAAACACCGCCAAATTCTTTAAATTTTAAGAATATAACTAATACTACTTTAGTATTTTAAATTATTTAATTTTAATAATAGGGTATCTAATCCTAGTTTATTATAAAATTTTTATAGCTTAAATTAAAATTTTAATTAATCATAAATAAATTTAAAAATTTCACCTAATAAATTTATAAATATATTAATAAATAATCAATTTAACTAACACTAAAAATTTTTATTTGCATCATTTGTATAACCGCAGTAGCTGGCACAAATTTTACCAATACTATATATTATTATTAATTCAAAATTTCTTTTATAATTAATATTAATTACTGCGAATAAAATAAAATTTATTAATTTTTAAAATTAATAAAAATTCACACATAAGTTTACATGTAAAATAAAATAATAATAAAATATTTAACTAGAATAAAATAATATCATTAATAAATAATAAATAGTAAACATTAAAATATATTTTTATAATAATTATATATTAATTTTTTAATTAAAATAATTTATTATATTAGTATAATTATAATTATTTAATAATTTTTTATAGTACATTTCTCCTTAAAATAAAATTGTTCCCCTATTTTTTTTTTTTTTTTTTATTATAATTTATTTAATTAAATTATTAATTAATTAAATTTTATTATTTATAGATTAATAAATTTATATATTTAATTATAATATATATAAATAATTATTAAATAAATAATTTAAATTAATATTTTATTATATAATATATTTATATAAATATTAATTAAATAATTATTATATAATATATTTATATACGATGTATATATATATATAAATATATTATTAATTAATAGATCATTTTTTTATTTAATTATAGGACTAATAGGCCTATAATTAATATCACCCATTTAATATAAATTATTAATATATATAAATAAATATATTAAATATAAATTATTTATATAATATAAATATATATTAATATAATAAATAACATTTAGACATTAGTTCAAAAACACGCCCCATTTTTTAAAAATGTAATAATAAATAAATATTTTAAAAATATTTCAAAA